CTTCCTGATAGCTTAATGGAAGAGCGTATGGCTGTTAACCATCAGGTTGTAGGTTCGAATCCTACTCAGGAAGTTTGAGAGAGCAATTAACTCAAATGGTAGAGTATTTCGTTTACACCGAAAAAGTTAATGGTTCAAATCCATTATTGCTCAAGCATTGATTTAAATAATGTGTTTGTAGCTTAATCAGGATAAAGCATTAAACTACGAATTTAAAGATTGAAAGTTCGATTCTTTCCAAACACGTTTTTGAATCTAGAAATAGGGTGTATAGCTTAGTTTGGTAAAGCAATAAACTTTTAATTTATAGATCTTAGGTTCAAATCCTAATACACTCAATAAATGTATTTTAGACTTATTTATTTTTATTCTCTAGAACTTGTATTTAGATTAATTTATATATTTATAAGTTTTTTTTTATGTATAGTTGCGGCAAGTTTAAATGTATATTATTTAATATTTTTTGAAGTTTATCCTTTTGTTAAATATGAATTAAAAAAATTTATTGTTACAAATGTGATGGATTTATTTAATGTTTTATGACTTTTAGTTATATTTAAATCTTTTTTTTTTGTATTTCCCTATTGAATTTTTCAATTATATAAATTTAGTAGTTCTGGTTGATATGTATATCAGTTTAAGTTTTTTAATAGATCCTTTTATCTATCTTTTTTTACAGCCTTAATTTGTTTGATTTTTTTACATTTTGTCTTGTTACCGTTTACATTATTTATTCTAACAAAATGAGAAATGAGTAGTACTAATTTGTTTAACATTTTTGTTGAATTTAGAATTATAAGTTATATGAAGTGGATTTTAACTTTTCGATATTTTATAGGGTCTTTTAGTTTTTTAGTTTTTTTATTTATTTTGCATTTATGGTTTTTGGTAAAAACAAGTCAGATTTACTTTTTGATTAAATATTTTCGTAAACTTTTTATGTTCGGGATTTTATGTGTGCTATTTTTATTGATGCCTCCAGATAATTTCTTACAAATTTTTTGTATAGGATTTATCTTTTTAATCTTTGAGTTAGTTTTTTTATTCGTTTGTTATAAATTATGTAATGTAAACTTTTTTAAAGATGCCCACATTTAATCAATTATTGAAATCATCTAGATGTAAAAAAAAAGCACAAACAAAATCGGTTGCTTTAGAAAAATGTCCACAAAAAAAGGGCGTTTGTGTAAAAATTTTTACAATGAATCCAAAAAAACCAAATTCTGCAGACCGCAAAGTAGTTAAAGTGCAAATTAGTACTGGAAAATTAATCATTGGATATGTTCCAGGTGAAGGTCATATCTTACAAGAGCATTCAGTAGTTTTAATACGTGGAGGACGTGTAAAAGATTTACCTGGTGTTAAATATCATCTTATAAGAGGTCCTTTAGATTTAACTGCAGTAAATAGCCGAAAAAAAAGTCGCTCTAAATATGGTAGTAAAAGAAATTAAGCTCCTATCGTTTAATGGTTTAAGACAATGCTTTTTCGTGGCATAAACGTGGGTTCAAATCCCACTAGGAGTAAATATTATTAACGGGGTGGAGTAATAAGGTTAACTCATTAGACTCATGATCTGAAGCTGTAGGTTCAAATCCTATTCCCGTATATTTAAGTTTTGAATTGTATAAATTATGAAAAAAGAGCTTTCGCGAACTAGTAGTCGTATAAATAAAAAACGTCTATTTCGAAAAAAAAATATTAGTCATATTAAGCTATTAAATATAAAATATAATTTATTTTTTTATTTTATTTCGATAGAAGGTATTTTATTAAATAAGAAAATTTTATCCGAATTAGGTTTTACAGAAATTGGTAGTGTATTTAGTTTAATGCAATGGAATTTTCGTTTTTATTTATAGTTATATAATGGGATAGTTAGATTATAAAGAATACATTTAAAGAAAAGTTTAAATTTTTAATAAAAGAGTTTGATCCTGGCTCAGAATGAACGTTAATGATTAGCTTTACACATGCAAATTAAATAAATTTATTTTAGTAAGTATAAATTAATAGTGAACGGGTGAGTAAAATATAGAAATTAACCTCAAATAATTGTTTAATTCATGAAAAGATTTTATCGATTTGAGAAAAGTCTATAAAAGATTAAGTTGTTGGTAGATTAAAAGTATACCAAGCTAATGATCTTTAGTTGGTCTGTGAAGATGAACAACCACATTGGAATTGAGATACGGTCCAAACTTTATAAAAAGGCAGCAGTGGGGAATTTTGGGCAATGAGCGCAAGCTTGACCCAGCTAAATCATATATGTGAAGAAAACCTTTTGTTTTAAAACATTAAAATTGAAAAAAATGATGATAAATTAAAAAAAAGTCCTGGCTAATTTCGTGCCAGCAGCCGCGGTAAAACGGGAAGGGCAAACGTTATTCAAATTTATTGGGCGTAAAGCATATGTAGGTGGAAACTCAATTTTTAGTTTAAATCCTAAATTTTATTTTTAGTTAGGCTAAAAAAATAATTTTCTAGAGTTTAAGAAAAGATTATGGAATTTTAATTGTAACAGTAAAATGTTTTGATAGTTAAAAGAACCTCAATAGTGTAAACAATAATCTGGACTAAAACTGACACTGAGATATTAAAGCGTGGGTAGCAAAAGGGATTAGATACCCCTGTAGTCCACGCCCTAAACGATGAGTGTTTATTTTTGAACAATCAGAAATAAAGCTAACGCATTAAACACTCCGCCTGGGAACTACGATCGCAAGATTAAAACTCAAAGGAATTGACGGGAACCTGCACAAGCAGTGGAGCATGTGGTTTAAATCGATAATACGCGCGAAATCTTACCAATCTTTGAATATATGACAGGTGTTGCATGGCTGTCGTCAGTCCGTGCTGTGAAGCGTTTGGTTCATTCCACTAAACGGACAAAACTTCTATATATTTTCGAATATAAACTGTTAAGGATATCTTAAAGGAAGGTAGAAATAACGTCAAGTCCTCATGACCCTAATAGATTGGGCTACTTTCATGTGCTACAATAGCTTATACAAAAAGAAGCAAAAATGTAAGTTTAAGCAAGACTTAAAAAATAAGTTATATCTGAATTGTTTTCTGTAACTCGAAAATATGAAATTGGAATTGCTAGTAATCGTAAATTAGAATGTTACGGTGAATAAGTTCTCGGGTTTTGTACACACCGCCCGTCACGCTATGGAAATTTGTTTTATTTGAAAACTGTATAATATTTAAAGTGTAGTTTATAGTAAAAAAAGAACTGGAGTGAAGTCGTAACAAGGTAGCCGTAGGGGAACCTGTGGCTGGAAAATTTAAATAATTCTACTATCCCATAAAAAAGAGCAATAATGTTAGTGTATATCAATAGTACCAATACTTCTATTTTATTATTTTTAATTAGTGTTTTAGGAATATTTTTAAATCAGAAGAATATACTTGTTATGTTAATGTCTTTAGAAATGATGTTTTTGTCTGTAAGTTTTAATTTAATTTTTGCATCTATTTATTTAGATGATATTACAGGTCAAATTTTTTCATTGTTAATTTTAACGGTAGCAGCTGCGGAATCGTCTATAGGATTAGCGATTTTAGTTATTTATTATCGCATTCGTAATATTATTACTGTGGAGTTAATGCACTTAATGAAAGGTTAAGATTTTGGTTAAGGGGTTTTAAAGTTTTTATAACGGGCACTTAATGAAAACCTTGGTGGAAAGCTTTGGACGTGACGCTACGTAAAGTTATAAGGAGGCTTTAGCTTGTGATTTATAAATTTCCGCATAATAGAGTAAACTCAATAAAAGTTTTTTTAAAGTAATGTGAATTGAATCATCTAAGTAACATTATTAATAAATCAATTGAGAAGTCGTAAGTAATGGTGAATGAACGCGATAGAAAAGCTTAGCAGAAAGTTTTTATTATAATTTACTAAAAAAGGTAAAAGTCCTGTATTTATAAAAACTTTCTAAAAAAATAAAATTTTTAAGTAGTATGAATTTTAATTTGTATGAATAAAGGAGAACCACCTTCTAAGCTTAAAACGTTTTCCAACCTATAGTGGATGAGTACCGTGAGGGAAAGGTAAAGAAATTCGAAAAGGATTATTTGAGTTGAGTGTTTTAAAATTTTCGAAGTATGAAACGACGAAATGCCTTTTGCATAATGAATCAGCAAGTTAATATATATAGCAAGCTTAATTATTAATAAATAGGCAATAAAAGTAATGTATATTAGACCTGAAACCAAGTGATCTAGTTGTGAGCAAGTTGAGAATACTTTAAAAAGTTTTTGAAGACTGCACTCGTATATGTAGCAAAATATAGAGATGACTTATAATTAGGAGTGAAAGGCTAATCAAACTTGGAAATAGCCGGTTTTTCACGAAATGTATTTTAGTACTACGTTAATTGATATAAACCTTGAGGTAGAGTACAGAATGAATGAAGGGATATAAAAATTTACTGAATTTTTTTTAACTCCGAATTAAAGTTTTATAAAATTAGCAGACAGTCTATAGGCGATAAGGTTTATAGACAAGAGGAAAACAATCCAGATCGAATACTAAGATTTCTAAATTATAACTTAGGGAAAAAATTAAAAAAAGTTCAAATAATAATTTTGTTAGGCTTAGAAGCAGCCTTTCCTTAGAGAAAGCGTTTTAGCTCACTATTTTTCTTTTTTTAATTTAAAATTTATAGAAACTTTAAGTTTTATATCGAAGTAGCGGATTAATTTAATGGTAGTGAAACGCTTTGTGAACGTTTTATAATTGTAAAATTATAAAAAATTAGCAAAGATGCTAATGCTGATATGAGTAGCGAAAATAACGTTAAAAAATCGTGATCACTGGATGTTTAAGGGTTTCAATGTAATTTTAAATGCATTGAGTTAGTCGGTCCTTAAGAGGTGAATGAAAATTGTACTCGATAGGAAGTTAATAATTATAATAGACTTTTTATATGTGTTAGTAAGGCATGAAAAAAATAATTGGAATAATTTTATATTATTTAAATAAGATTAAGGCACAAAATTAATCTAAATTATTTTCGAGAAAAAATTATAATAATAATAAACCGTACTTAAACCGACGCTGGCAAATTTATTGAGAAAATTATAAGTGAATGAGAAAATTGTATTGAAGGAACTCGGCAAATTAACTCTGTACGTTCGCTATAAAGAGAACCCTTTTAATAGAGGGTAGCATAAAATAAGAAGTAACGACTGGTTAACAAAACCACAGGACTCTGCAAATTTGTAAAAAAAAGTATAGAGTCTGAAGCCTGCCCAGTGCTTAAAAATAAAAAATTTAGGTTTATGCTTATTTTTTAAATCTAAGTAAACGGCGGTTCTAACTATAAGAATCCTTAGGTAGCGAAATTCCTTGGCGGGTAAATTCCGTCCTGCATGAATGGCGTAACGATTGCTTCACTGTCTCCAATACAAACTCAGCGAAATTACATAATCTATGAAAATGTGGATTACTTGCAGTAAGACGGAAAGACCCTAGATCCTTTACTTTAATTTTGAATTGTAAAAAGTTGTTTAAATGTGAAGAATAAGTGGGAATGATTACTAAATATTTTTGAAATACCACTCAATAAATTTAATTTTTTACTTAATTTATAAATAATATTATAATAGACCGTTTGAAAGAGAAAGTTTACTTGGGACGAGTACCTCCTAAAAAGTAACGGAGGTGTACGAAGGTAAGTAACAATTATTTAAAATAAATAATGAAGAATATAATGGTATAAACTTGCCTGACAATAAGATTTATATATCAAATTGCGACGAAAGTCAGTCATAATGACCCGATATTTAAGTGTGGAATTAATATCGTTAAACAGATAAAAGGAACTCTAGGGATAACAGATTCATCGTGACTGAGAGTTCATATTGACGTCACGGTTTGATACCTCGATGTCGACTCATCTTATCCTGAAATTGCAATAGATTTCAAGGGTCTAGTTGTTCGCTAGTGAAAAAGGTACGTGAGTTGGGTTCAGAACGTCGTGAGACAGTTCGGTCCCTATCTACTGTAAGGAAAGAAAAATACAAAGTGTATTCTTAGTACGAGAGGACCAGAATACTCTAACCTCTGGTTTAATGATTGTTATGCCAATAGCATTGTCAAGTAGCTACGTTAGTTTTTAATAAATACTGAATGAATCAAGTGTATGAAGTATTCTTTAATATATTTTTCGAGAATAATCTAAAAGATTATTAGATAGATCGGTTTAAAAATATTATTTAGTAATAAAGAATCTTTGTTTATAAATCCGAATTATTCAAAAAAATTTTAATTCAACTTAACCAAAAAGCATAATTATGACGAGAAAAATAAATCCTATAAGCCTTAGACTTGGTTTAACTCAAGTATGAGATTTGGCAATACAAAAATATAGCAAACTAAATTATTGCTATACGCTGTTTTTTTTAAAGCAATTTCAAATTGAAAATATCATAACTAAAATTTTAAGATTAAATAAATATTTGGTAAATGATAAAGAATTTTGATATATTCGTGATAAACTTTTTTTAAATATTTATATTGTTGAACTTATAGATAATCATACGGATAAATACTTATTTTTAATAAAGGGGTTGTCTAAACTAGTACGTAATTGATTTCCTCTAAAAATTTATCTGCGTATTTATAAAAGAATATATTGAATGACAACTTCTAATTTAATGATAAGTTATATGGCTTATCTTTTTGAAGAAAATAAGAATCCAAATAAGATTTTGTGACAAATATGTATGTTTCTTAAAAAACATCTTTATAATAGTAAGATAGTTTATTCTACAAAAGGAATTCGAGTAGTTTACTTGAAAGGATTTAAAGTCCGCTTAGTTGGTCGATTTGATAATACAAAAAGTCAAATGGCAAAAAGTATTCAGCAAAGCTCAGGATCATTATCATTATTATCGCTGAGAAGTCAAGTAGAGTTTGTACAAAAGAATTTGTATACAAAATTAGGAAGTTGTGGATTGCAAATTTGGTTGTTTTATGAAATAAATTAATATTTTAGTAATGTTTAAAGAAAGAAAGACACATAATAAGTACCTTTTAAAGGTAAAGCATTCTAATCATACTTTAAAATATGGACGTTTCGGTTTTAAATCTGTTTCGTTTAGTAGATTAACTAAGAATCAATTAAATGCATTGCAATGAATAATATTAAAAAAATTAAAGTTGTTAACAAACAATAAAAAAACTTTTCGTTTTTGAACATTATTATCAATGAATTTAGCGCTTACAAAATTTAATATAGAATCAAGAATGGGTAAAGGTAAAGGTTCTATTTATACTCACGCTGTTTTTATTAGACCTGGGATGATTTTATTTGAATTTGATAATATAACGGAGCAACAAATAAAAAATTTGCTTAGTTATGTTTTTAAGAAAATACCCTTCAAAATTAAGCTGATAAAAGAATTTTATTAAATAATCATGAAGGGATAGGGAGAGAAACTCAAAGGTTGAGTGTCAGTCTGTCGTGCTGAAAGTTGCGGGTTCAAGTCCCGTCTCTCTCGTTTGTTAAATATTCGATTAACAAAGTTAAATAATATTTACTACTATAAGACGATGCAAGTTTTATTTACACAATGAGTTTCACGTTGAATTTTTTCAACAAATCATAAAGATATAGGAACTTTGTATTTAATTTTCGGTGCTTTTTCAGGTATTTTAGGTGGTTGTATGTCAATGTTAATTCGTATGGAGTTAGCGCAACCCGGAAATCAATTATTATTAGGAAACCATCAAATTTATAATGTTTTAATTACAGCACATGCATTTTTAATGATCTTTTTTATGGTAATGCCTGTGATGATAGGTGGGTTTGGAAATTGATTAGTACCTATTATGATTGGAAGTCCTGATATGGCTTTTCCAAGATTAAATAATATATCATTTTGATTATTACCACCCTCACTTTGTTTACTTTTAGCGTCAGCTATTGTAGAAGTTGGTGTAGGAACAGGATGAACGGTATATCCGCCATTAAGTTCAATTCAAAGTCATTCAGGTGGTGCAGTGGATCTCGCAATATTTAGTTTACATATATCGGGAGCTTCATCAATTTTAGGTGCAATTAATTTTATTTCAACTATTTTAAATATGCGTAATCCGGGACAAAGTATGTACCGTATGCCATTATTTGTTTGATCTATTTTTATTACAGCGTTTCTATTGTTATTGGCTGTTCCCGTTTTGGCAGGTGCCATTACAATGCTTTTAACTGACCGTAATTTTAATACAGCATTTTTTGATCCCGCTGGTGGGGGAGACCCTATATTGTATCAACATCTTTTTTGATTCTTTGGACATCCTGAGGTTTACATTTTAATTCTTCCAGGTTTTGGTATGGTAAGTCATATAGTAGCAACTTTTTCAAGAAAACCTGTGTTTGGATATATTGGAATGGTGTATGCGATGGTTTCCATTGGAGTATTAGGATTCATTGTTTGAGCCCATCATATGTATACTGTAGGCCTTGATGTAGATACTAGAGCTTATTTTACAGCAGCCACAATGATTATTGCAGTTCCTACGGGAATCAAAATTTTTAGTTGAATAGCAACTATGTGGGAAGGTTCATTATGTTTTAAAACCCCAATGCTTTTTGCAACAGGTTTTATTTTTTTATTTACGATAGGAGGTCTTACAGGAATTGTTCTAGCGAATTCAGGTTTAGATATTAGTCTACATGATACTTATTATGTAGTAGCACATTTCCACTACGTATTATCTATGGGGGCAGTGTTTGCAATTTTTGCAGGATTTTATTATTGATTTGGTAAAATTACAGGAGTACAATATCCAGAAATATTGGGGAAAATTCATTTTTGATCGACTTTTATAGGAGTAAATCTTACGTTTATGCCTATGCATTTTTTAGGATTAGCAGGAATGCCTAGAAGAATTCCAGATTATCCTGATGCTTATGCAGGTTGAAATTTAGTAGCTTCTTATGGTTCTTATATTGCTTTATTCAGTACATTATTTTTTTTTTATTTAGTTTTTGTTTCATTAACATCCAAAAATCCTTGTGCCAATGCGCCGTGAGATTTTGAACAATCAGATAATAAAGGAAATTTAACTTTAGAGTGGGTTATAACTTCTCCACCGGCATATCATACATTTGAAGAAATGCCATTAATTTGTGAAACAATTAAATAAAATGTTAAGGAATCTGAGTTCTACTACTTATCTTTTTTCAATGTTTATATCGAACGTATTTGTATTTGGTGATGCTCCAGAAAATTGACAATTAGGATTTCAAGATCCTGCAACACCTATTATGGAGGGGATTATAAATTTACATCATGACTTAATGTATTTTATTTGTGTTATTTTTATATTTGTTTCATGGATGTTAATTCGTACATTATGGCATTTCGAAAGCACACAAAATAATATTCCGTCATCGCTAGTACATGGAACTTTAATTGAAGTTATCTGAACTGTAACTCCAGCTTGCATTTTATTAGTTATAGCAATACCCTCATTTTCGCTTTTATATGCTATGGATGAAATTATCTCACCTGCTATAACAATAAAAACATTAGGTCATCAATGGTATTGAAGTTATGAGTATTCCGATTATTTAAATGCAGAAGGAGAGTCTATTATATATGATAGTTATATGATACCCGAAGAGGATTTGGATATAGGACAGTTAAGATTATTGGAGGTAGACAATCGAATGGTAGTACCTGTAAACACTCATATTCGTATAATTGTTTCAGCAGCAGATGTACTGCATAGTTGAGCAATCCCTTCATTAGGTGTAAAATGTGATGCTGTACCAGGTCGTTTAAATCAAACATCTTTATTTATTAAAAGAGAAGGTGTTTATTACGGTCAATGTAGTGAGATATGTGGTATTAACCATGGGTTTATGCCCATTGTCGTTGAAGCTGTAAATTTATCTAATTATATTTCTTGAATTTCAAATAAATTAAACGAATAAAATAATGCGATTTTCTTTATCACAAGTAATTGTATTATTAGTAATTTTTTTAATTCTTTTTAGATCAGATTTTATAATAATAAAAAAATTCACTGAATTATTAATTCAATTTTTTAAAAAATTTTCAAAATAAAAAAATGATTTATTTATCAAAAATAGCCAAGTCTGTGCAAAGACATCCATTTCATTTAGTAGATCCTAGTCCTTGACCATTTGTAGCATCATTATCAGCTTTTTCTTGTGCTATAGGTGGTGTAATGTATATGCATGGATATACGCAAGGAAGTATTATTTTATTATGTGGTTTTAGTATGTTATTTATGACAATGTTTGTCTGATGGAGGGATGTTGTAAGAGAATCTACATTTGAAGGTCATCATACGGGAATAGTACAACAAGGTTTGCGTTATGGGGTGATTCTTTTTATTGTATCGGAAGTCTTGTTTTTTTTTGCTTTCTTTTGAGCTTTTTTTCATAGTAGTTTGGCCCCTACAATAGAAATAGGTTTAATGTGACCACCTAAAGGAATAAGTGTTTTAAATCCTTGGGAAATTCCTTTTTTAAATACTTTGATTTTGTTACTTTCTGGTTGTACCGTCACATGATGTCATCATGCAATTGTAGCGAATTTTAGAAATCAAGCTATTTTAAGTTTAATAGTAACTATAATTTTAGCTATAATTTTTACCTCTTTACAAGCGTATGAATATAATATGGCAGACTTTAGATTATCTGATGGAATATATGGTTCTACATTTTATATGGCTACAGGTTTTCATGGCTTTCATGTTTTAATAGGAACAATTTCATTGTTTATTTGTTTGTTACGTTTGTTTCAATATCAATTGACACAAGAACACCATTTTGGATTTGAATCTTCAGCTTGATACTGACATTTTGTAGATGTTGTTTGGTTATTTTTATTTGTATCTATTTATTGATGAGGCGGAATGTAAAAATGTTAAATTTTAGTATTGTTATTATCTTATTATTAATTTTGATTTCTAAAAATCTTATATTACTAAATGAAGAAACTTTAATTCTGTTTTGCTTTATTGTTTTTTGCTGACTTAGTTTTAATAAACTTAAAGAATCAATACATCTGGACTTTGAAGCTCAAAGAAATGAAATTGAAACCAAGTTTTTAGATTCTTTTAAATCTATTGTAGATTCATTAATTGTAAATTTGAAATGACAAAAATTGTTTCCTATACTGATAACTAATTTTAGTATACTAGAGAAACAATTTCTTAATTTAAGTTCTAAAGTAAGTACACAACTGCCATTAATTCAAAATCAAGAAAGCAGAAAAGTTTATTTGAAAAAACTTTTTTTTGCAAAGCGTTTAGAACAGCAAACAAGTAAGTTAATTGGCTTGGTGTTAATAAAAAAACTTGAAAAAATTACATTTTTGAAGTTTTTCTATTCGATTAAACTAAAAATTATGATTTTTCAATGTAATTATAAAATTGCATTAAGAGAATATATTGAAACTATATAATCATTTTTGAGCGGGTATAGATAAATAGGTAACTTCATTAGTTTTCCACACTAAATTTTACGGGTTCGAGTCCCGTTACTCGCTTTAAAACAGGATGGTGTATAGCCAAATTGGTAAGGCATTAGCTTTTGATGCTATCATATAGAGGTTCGAGTCCTTTTACACCAGGTTAAAACTTTTTAAATTTTTAACTCGCTTGGTGAAATTAGGTAAACACGATGGATTTAAAATTCATTCTCAATTTAAGAGTTACTGGTTCAAGTCCAGTAGCGAGTACTAAAAATTTAAAAAAACCTACTTAAATTATATTATATTAAATGCGTTTACTTAAACGTCCTATTATTTCAATAGTAAATAATCATTTAATTGATTATCCAACACCTATTAATATACATTATGCTTGAAATTTTGGATTTTTAGCATCTATATGTCTAATTATACAAATTTTAACGGGAATTTTTTTAGCTATGCATTATACTCCACATGTAGAATTAGCGTTTGCAAGTGTTGAACATATTATGCGTGATGTAAATTATGGATGGTTACTGCGTTATATTCATTCAAATGGTGCCTCAATGTTTTTTATTGTTGTATATGTGCATATCTTTAGAGGCTTATATTTTAGTTCTTATGCTAAACCACGCCATTGAGTATGAGTTATTGGAGTTATTATTTTTTTATTAATGATAATAACCGCATTTATAGGTTATGTTTTACCTTGGGGTCAAATGAGCTTGTGAGGGGCTACTGTAATTACAAACCTAGTGTCTGCAATACCATTAATTGGTGATTCCATTGTTACTTGATTATGAGGTGGCTTTTCTGTGGATAATGCGACTTTGAATAGATTTTTTAGCTTGCATTATCTGCTTCCTTTTATTATTGCAGCCGTTTCTTTAATTCATTTGACCATTTTACATCAAGATGGATCGGGTAATCCTTTAGGGATTGATTCTAATGTAGATAAAATAAGTATGTTCCCATATTTTATTTATAAAGATTTATTAGGATTGTTAGTCTTTATACTTTTTTTTTCTTTCTTTCTTTATTTTTCCCCAAATATTTTGGGCCATTCCGATAACTATATAGAAGCTAATCCTATGGTTACACCTGCACACATTGTACCTGAATGATATTTTTTGCCTTTTTATGCTATCTTAAGAAGCATTCCACATAAATTAGGTGGTGTTATAGCAATGATTTCTGCGATATTAGTTTTAGCGTTATTACCTTGAATTCATAGCACAGAAGTAAGAAGTTCTAGATTTAGACCTACTTATAGATTTTTATATTGAACTATGCTTGGCTGTTGTTTAATTTTAGGCTGAATTGGTGGTATGCCTGTAGAAGAACCTTTTGTACTAATTGGTCAAATTGCAAGTATTTATTATTTTATATACTTTCTATGCATTTTACCCTTATTAGGTAAAATAGAAAGATTTTTACTCGATTTTTAAGATTTAAATTATGGATATGTTAAAAATTTAACATATCCATAATTTAAATACATACGGATAGAGGGATTTGAACCCTCATGATTTAATTATCATTAGAACCTAAATCTAACATGTCTACCAGTTTCATCATATCCGTTTATACCCCTTTATTTTCTTAAATTAATAAATTTTAAAGAACCTCCAAAAGTTCGGCTTAATTGCAACTCAATTTTTTGCTTTCGCACATCGGTTCTTTGATGCATTGTAAGTACAATTGCTCCAATCATCGCTACTAATAAAATTAATCCTGATAAAATAAATAAAAAGCAATACTTTGTATATAAAACATTACCTACTACCTGGATATTTGTAATATTTTTACTTTCAGAAATTCAAGAAATTCAAATAAGTTTATCTTGTTTTAAATGAAAAATATCTAAGTTATTAAAAACACCTGAAAGTTGATTGAACAAAATAAGAAATATAGTAAAGCCTATAGGAACAATTGAAAAAAAGTTCTGTCTTAGAGACATTTTTTTTATATTTAACATCATTACAACAAATAGAAACAATACCGCAATTGCTCCCACGTAAACGATTAATAACATAAAAGATAAAAATTCTGCCCCATATAACAAGAGTAAGCTCGCAATATTGCAGAAAACTAAAATTAAAAACAATACTGAATGTACAGCATTTGATAAACTTATAACCATAATAGACGCAAATAGAGCAAAAATAGAAAACAGAATAAATAAAAAAATATCAATTTGCATACTTTATAAATTTAAAAAAGCGAAAAAAGGGATTTGAACCCTCAACCATAATCTTGGCAAGATTATACTCTACCTATTGAGCTATTTTCGCTATTTAGTTTAAGGCGGAAGGTGGGATTTGAACCCACGACTTTTAGATCCACAATCTACTACTCAACCATACCGAGTTCCTTCCGCCTTAAACTAAAGAAATTTTAGTTTTTAGAGCAGAAATAGCTTTTCCAGGATTTAAAGATTTAGGACATGTTTTACTACAATTCATAATTGTATGACACCTAAACAAACGCATTTTATGATTTAAAAAATTTAGACGCTTAGTTGTATCCAAATCTCGAGAATCCAGAATTCACCTATAAGCTTGTAATAAAATAGCAGGACCCAAATATTTATCGTGATTCCACCAATAACTAGGACAACTTGCTGAGCAACATGCACATAAAATACATTCGTATAGACCATCTAATTCTGCACGATCACTTTTAGATTGTAAATGCTCTTTCTTAATAAAAATATCTTTACTTATCAATCATGGTTTAATCATTTTATATTGAGCATAAAAATGTGTTAAATCAGGAACTAAATCTTTTATTATATACATATGTGGTAAAGGATAAATTGTTATATATACTTCATTTGTCTCCAAAGATTGCAAGCATGCTAAAGTATTAACTCCATTTATATTCATTGAACAGCTTCCACAAATTCCTTCTCTACAAGAACGTCGAAAAGTTAAAGTAGAATCTTGTATATCCTTGGCTTGAATTAAAGCATCCAAAACCATAGGTCCACAATTCTTCAATGAAATCGGATAAATATTGAACCAGGGTTTTTTATTTAAAAATGGATTTCATCTATATACTCGTAAGTATTTTTGTAAATCTTTTTTAATGTTAAACAAATTTATTTTATTTAAATTTTTACTTTGCAAAAACATTTTTAATTAAAATATTAATAATAAAACAAATGTACAAATAAAAAAACTTATAATCATAAAAAAGATAGATAAAAATTTTTGATTTAAAAAAAAACCTAGATCTCAAAAAATTTGTTTTATTCCATTTAAAGCATGATAAAAAAAAACAAATAAAATTAAAATATAGAAAATTCCATAAAAATATGCTAATAAACTACCCAGAATTTCAAAATTCAAAAAATATTTATTATAGTTACTGTAAATTACCAATTTCATATAAATAGGATAAAACACAATTAACGAAGTTAAAAAAATCCCAGAAACCCTATGTCAAATTGAGGATAAAGATGAGATTTGAATTGCATAAATTGTGATATGAGGTGATATAGGACGATTATACATAAAAATTATTTGTTAATTAAAATTTTATTTATTCTGTCCAGAATGGGGTTCGAACCCATGACACAAGGGTTTTCAACCCTATGCTCTAACCACTGAGCTATCTAGACTTGATTAAATTGGATGAAGTAGGATTTGAACCCACGATAAGTTTAATTCTCATGTCAATTTTCAAAATTGATGCTTTCAACCACTCAGCCATTCATCCTTTAAGAAATTAGGGTAGTAGGACTTGAACCTACAATTTTTTACTCCCAAAGCAAATACGTTAACCAATTACGTTATACCCTAAAAATTTTTAATTCAAAATAATATTAAGTAAATAAAATTAAGAAGGCCATCATTAAAGCAAATAATGCTACAGCTTCAGTTAAAGCAAACCCTAAAATAGTATAACCAAATAACTGTTGTTTTAATGATGGATTGCGTGCATATGCCATTACTAATGACCCAAATACAATACCAACACCGGCTCCTACACCAGTTAAGCCAATAGTTGCTAAACCAGCCCCTATCATTTTCGCACTTTGTAAAGTTACATTCATTTTTTAAAAAAATTTTACTTATAAGCCTCTCGTAAAAGCTAGAATCGGATTCGAACCGATGTAAAAAAGATTTGCAATCTTTCGCAGAAACCACTTTGCTACCTAGCCAATTAACGGAAATAGGATTCGAACCTATAACTTTTGGATTATGATTCCAACGTTCTCACCAATTGAACTATTCCGTCATTATATGTACCGTTTTTTAAGCTTTTTACAACCATTATGCGCGTGCACTGAATTGTTTGTAATTGATAAAATATTTAGAAAAGATTGTTTAAAATACTTTAATATAACCTTTTTATTTTTATTAAATCCCTTTAAATTCAAATGAATATATTTAATTTTTGATTTGTTTAGATATTCTAAAAGTAATCGTAAAATTGAAATTATTGTCGTTAATGTTATCTTTTTTGTTCCACGAGATTTTCTAGATCCTGCCGAGGTTCAAAATAATACTTCCCCTTCAATATTTGTAATAGTGCACAAAATATTATTAGATGTAAATAGTATATTTAAACGAACAGATTTTAAGTTATTTTTGTACATTTCTTTAACCGTCTAAGAATTCCATAATAAAATAGTAGTTTTAGTAAAGATAGATATAAAATTGAGTTCGGAATGGGATCATATATTTAACATCTACTTTTATAGTTAAAAAATTAACTTAATATTTATTCTCATTCTAAAGCACCTTTATATCACTCATAAACAAAACCTATAGTTAATATTATTAAAAAAACAATCATACTTCAAAATCCTAATAGAGGAAGGTTTCCTAAGACTAAAGATCAGGGAAAAAGAAAACTGATTTCTAAATCAAAAATTAAAAATAAAATAGCAACTAAGTAAAATCTAATATCAAAAGTTGCACGAGCATCATCAAAAGGATTAAATCCACACTCATAAGCACTTACTTTTTCTTGATCCGCTTTTTTAGGGATTATAAAATAAGATAGGCTAAAAATTAATACTGATAATAAAAAAGAGATACATAAAAAAATTAAAATTATTGAATATTCAGTAAAAATCAGTTTCATAATAAATTATTCTAGGGCAATCAATTAAAACTTAACAAAATTCCAGCAGTAAACAACACTCAACCTAAAGATAAAGGTAAAAAAATTTTCCAACCTAAACGCATTAATTGATCATAACGATATCTTGGAAAGGCAGATCTTACTCAAATAAAACCAAAAAGCAATAAAGTCGTTTTTAAGCCAAACCAAATAGTCGAAGGAATTCAATATAAAATTACTAAATTAAAAATAGGTAACCAACCACCTAAAAATAAAATTGTAGTCAAACTACACATTAATATCATATTAGCATATTCCCCTAAAAAAAATAAAGCAAACCCCATAGCAGAATATTCTACATTATATCCAGCTACCAATTCTGCTTCTGCTTCAGGCAAATCAAATGGTGCTCTATTTGTTTCTGCTAATATTGAAATATAAAACATAATTAAAGCGGGAAATAAAGGAATGCAATATCATATTTTCTGTTGAGCTAATACTATTTCTGTAAGATTTAATGATCCTGCACATAACAAAACATTAATCAAGATTAATCCAATTGAAACTTCATAAGAAACCATTTGGGCAGCTGAACGTAATGCACCTAAAAATGCATATTTGGAATTGCTAGATCATCCAGAAATTATAATCCCATAAACACCTAACGAAGAAATAGCTAGCAAATATAACATACCCATATTTATATCTGAATAAACCATACCTTCACCTAAGGGTAAAACACATCATGCAATTAAAGCTAATAAAAATGTTAATATAGGTGCTAGAGTAAACATACTTAAATTTGCACTAGATGGTAGAATTGTTTCCTTAACAAATAACTTTAATCCATCCGCAAGTGGTTGTAACAAACCAAAAACCCCTACTATATTCGGTCCTTTACGACGTTGCATAGCGGCCATCACTTTACGCTCAGCTAAAGTCATATATGCAATCGCTATTAATAAAGGCAATATTATTATTATTATTTTTAGAATTATACTTATCAAGAACATATTTATACTTAATATAAAAAAGGTATAGACATCGCTAATGAAATTAATGAAATTATTTCTATATCTATAAAAGCGAATAAAATACCTAATAAAGAAATCCCTAAAATCAAAGAACTTAATTTACTCATAGGTTTAAATACTTTCCAATTACTAACCAATCCAAAATACATACTTTTAATTAACCTAATATAATAAAAACAAGCTATGCAACTTACAATAACAGCAATTAAGCTTATCGCAAAAGAATTAGCTTGTATAGCACTTAACAAAACAAATAATTTTGAAAAAAATCCTGCTGTAGGAGGAATCCCCGCCATTGAAAATAAAAAGATAACCATTGCACTCGCTAAAAACGGATTATGTCTAACTAAACCATCAACATCAGTTAAATAACGTATTTGATAAAAAGTGGGATATGCATAAATTTTAGTATTAATTGTAAATGCAAATATCCCTAACATCGTGATTATATATATAATTAAATAAAAAATAATACCTGAAACACTTTCAAGATCTCCATTTAATATAGCTAATAAAAGAAATCCAACATGATTAATCGAACTATATGCAAGAAAACGCTTCCATTTATATTGAGCAAAAGCTCCAAAAGTTCCTATTAAAATAGATAAAAATGTAGCTAATAGAATAATGTCTTGCCAAAATAAAATCAAATCATAAAAAGTATATAATAAAAATCTAAGTAATAATCCTAAAATGGCAAGCTTAGGCAAAATCGAAAAAAAAGCTGTTACAATAAAAGGAGCTCCTTCGTAAACATCAGGTGATCAAATATGAAAAGGCGCTGCACTTAATTTAAATAAAAAAGCTACTAAAATAAATATAAAACCTACTATTAAATTATAAGAAAACATATTCTCGCCTACTAAAAATCCAGAAAAAAATTGTGCCAAGTCATTTAAATTCGTTAAGCCGGTAAGACCATAAATAATTGAAGAACCGCAAAGTAAAAATGCTGAAGAAAAGGCACCCAATATAAAATATTTTAATCCCGCTTCAGTAGAAAACTCAGAAGTTCTATTTATACTAGCTAAAATATAAAATATTAAACTTTGGAATTCTATTGCTAAATAAATAGTTAATAAATCATACGCCTGTAAAATAAAAAGCATTGCTACTAAAGCTAATAAAATTAAAATCCAAAATTCAAAATAATTCAATTTTTCATATATCAAATACTCAGAAGATAAAAGAAATCAACCTATAGTTGTTAAGATTATAATTAATTTAGCATAGTAAGTAAAAGAATCACTAAGCAAAACATTATTTCAACTTATAACATTTAATGGGGTTTGCAAAAATGTTAAAAAAAAACAGAATATTAATATTTGCAAAATTAATAGAGTCAAGTTTTGACTCAATAAAGGGTATCCTAAAGTTGAATACGTACTTAAAAAAACACCATACATAAGTAATAAACAAATACTGCAAATAATATAAGTTTCTGTTAAAATAGAATAGAAATTATATAAAAAATTATACATTATATTAAATTTTATTTTTAAATTATAATAAAAGCTCTAAGATATATCTACTAAGTTCAACACTTGAAATACGTATTAAAAATAATAACATTATTTTGATTTTTTTAATATGAACATAGTCAGTTAATATTGCTCTTAACCCTAAATTCATGTGTAAAAATATTAAACCAATTAATAATATAACTATTTCTACATCTAATAAAATTCCACTAAAGAAAAAAACGCCGCCTAATCGCATAAAAATTCAAGTAATATCAAACATATATTTTATCAAAATTATAATAATTGCTCTATTAAACTAAGCACTGAAAAATGAAATTCCCTTAAAAACGAAACTGGATAAACACCCATTCATAAAATTAAAAATGCTAATGGTAATAAAATTCAAAATTCCCGTCTTGAAACATCTTGAAAGGAATTAAAATATTGTGTTCTTAAAACTCCAAAATTGATTCTATTAAATAGTCAAATCGAATATGCAGCTCCTAAAATCATTCCTATAGATGCAAAAAATGTTAATATCCGATTAATTTGAAATGCTCCTACAAGCACTAATAATTCTCCTATAAAACTACTTGTCCCTGGAAAACCTAAATTTGCGAACGTAAAAAATAAAAAAAAAATACCAAAAATGGGCATTACTTGCATTAAACCACTATAATATTTTAATATTCGAGTTTTGTAACGATCATATAAAATCCCAACACATAAAAATAATGCACTAGATACAAGTCCATGGCTTAACATTAATAATATGCTACCTTCTATACCCTGCAAATTTAAAGAAAAAATACCAATTGTTACAAATCCCATATGTGATACTGATGAGTAAGCTATTATTTTTTTTAAATCTACTTGTCTTAATGTAGTTAATGATGCATATAAAATAGCAACAATACTTAAAGTAAAAATTAATGGGGTAAAATAAATTGATGCTTCTGGAAACATAGGTATCGAAAAACGTAAAAAACCATAACCTCCCATTTTTAATAAGATCCCAGCTAAGATTACTGACCCCGCCGTAGGAGCTTCAGCATGCGCTTCTGGTAATCAAATATGAAAGGGAATCATAGGTATTTTTACGGCAAAACTCGAAAAAAAAGCTAATCAAAAAATTAGTTGTTTTAATTCAGTAAAATCATAGTACCATAAAATTTGTAAATCTGTGGTGCCCACCTCAAAATAAATTGTTAATAATGCTAATAACATTAATAATGATCCGATTAAAGTGTATAAGAAAAATTGATACGCAGCCCTAATTTTGCGTTCCCTAGATCCTCATATACCCACTATTAAAAACATAGGCATTAAAACACTTTCAAAAAATATATAAAATCATAATAAATCTAAAACACAAAATACCTGAATCAGAAAAAATTCTAATAATAAAAAACAAATTAAATACTCTTTAACTAGATTTTGTACAGATCCTCAACTAACTAATATGCAAAATATTGTTAATAATGTCGTCAATAAAATAAAAAATAACGAAATACCATCTATACCAATTGTGTAATATAAATTAATAGAGGGAATTCAATTATATGTACAACTAAATTGAAATAATGCAGTAAAACTATCAAATTGTATTCATAGAAACAAAGAAAATAAAAATGTCAAACACGCAGTAGTTAATGCTACTAATTTACATAAATACTCATTGGCCGTAGGAGTAATAAATAATACTAAAATTCCACAAAGTGGGGTTGCACATACCAAAATTAAAGGATTTAAAAATTCTAAATTTAACATAAAATTTATTATTAAATTGAGTCTAGATTGATTCGAACAATCAACTTTACGCTTATCAAGTTACAATCGATATGTTACTTATCAACATACCTTTGCTTAAAACTGTACATGATAATTTCTTATCATACAGCTTCTTTAGTAATGTACTTTTCTACTAACACAAAATACAGTCTGCCTATCTTTTTCATTACAAAAAAGCATTAGCATATGTAATGTTCCTACTTTACATGTTTCAATTTTTTATATTTTAAATTTGTAGAGTCTTATTTTACACCAATATATATCAAGCTTAAATTTAATGCACGCTATTAAATTTGATATTATTTATTATTACATTTGTAATTAGAGTTATGATGTTTTCAATAAATTTCTGTACGTACTCAATAAATTTAATAATTTAATTTAGCTTTGATAAAAATCATAAATTAAATATTGCACCCAAGCTCTGAATGGTAAGATTTTCACTTACATAAAAAATCAATTCGTATAAATTACTTTGTAATACGAGTATTATATAAGAATTAATTAAATAATACAAATCATGTCACACGCGTACGCTCTAACCTTTAAGCTATAGACTCCAACTAATTTTAATTATTATTTACTAAATGAAAAAAACTAAAACCGAATAAAAAATTAACAAATGAATCTGGTTAAAAACAATTAAAAAAAATAAACAAATTCCTAAAGCAATAAAAAATAAATAATGACTTAATTGGCCAGTTTGAAATTTAGAAAAAAGACGTGCTCAAGTTGGTACCACTTTTGAAAAACCATAAGGACCTAATAATTCAATAAATCCTCTATCTAAATTTTTAAATGAAATTAAATACCCAAAATCCAATAAAGGATATACAAAAAATCTATTATATAAAACATCTCAATATCATTTTTTATTAATTAAAAAACAAATACCACGATAAAAAGTATTATATAAATATCTATGAGTCTTCGTAATGTTAATAAACGTGGCTAAAAAAATACCAAAAATACTAAGCAAAAAAGGTAATCACTTTAACTTTATATGCAATCATTCTGCTTCTATAAAATAAGAATTTCAAGGTAAAATAAAAATCGAAGACTTCCAAAAGTCTGTACCCACTCCTATGAATAAATCTTTTCCTAAATAACCTATAAAAAGGCTACCAAATCCTAATACAATCAATGGAATTAATATTAATAAAGAAGGTTCGTGACTTCTTAAAATAGTATCCCTTGTAGTATTTACAGAATTTATAAATGTTAAATAAATTAAACGAAAAGAATAAAAAGCTGTAAAAAAAACAGATAAATTTCCTAATCAACATGCAAAAGCTCCTTGCATACGTTGTACATTACTATTTAACATAATTTGAGTCAATTCTAAAATAAAGTCTTTTGAATAAAATCCTGTCAAAAAAGGAAAACCTACCAAAGCAAGAGATCCTATTAACATTAAAGAATATGTTAAAGGTAAAACTTTAACAAGAGATCCCATTCGACGCATATCTTGTTCATTGGCTAAAGCATGTATAATTGATCCCGCACTTAAAAATAATAAAGCTTTAAAAAAAGCATGATTTACTAAATGAAACATACTAACATTATAGCATGAAATACCACAAGCAAATATCATATAACCTAATTGACTACAAGTTGAATAAGCTATAACTCTTTTAAGATCATTCTGAAAAATTCCTGACATCCCCGCAAAAAACGCGGTAAAAGATCCAAAAATTACTAAAATATTCAAAATTGTGGGCGAAAACTCAAGTAAAGGAGAAAATCGAATTAGTAAAAAAACTCCCGCGGTTACCATAGTCGCCGCATGAATTAATGCAGAAACTGGCGTTGGCCCTTCCATGGCATCTGGTAATCATGTATGTAATCCCAATTGAGCTGATTTCCCTACCGCTCCTACAAATATAAAAATACTTATTAACGTTAAAACCAAAATATCGATACCCCCAAAATTTAGAGAATAATTACTAAATAAAGGTGATAATGAAAAAATAGTAAAATAATCCACAGATTGGAAAATATAAAAAACTGTTAATATACCCAAACTTAATCCAAAATCGCCTACTCGATTTACCACTAATGCTTTAATAGCAGATTGATTTGCAGCTAATCGTGTAAATCAAAAATTAATTAATAAATATGAAGCTAATCCCACGCCTTCTCAACCAACAAACATTTGTACAAGATTATCTGCCGTTACTAAAACCAACATAAAAAATGTAAAAATTTCTAAAAAAGCCATAAAACGGGGTAAATGAGGATCACTTTGCATATATTCTAAGGAATATAAATGTACTAAATTAGATATAACCGTTATAACAACCAACATCGTAACAGTAAGACTATCAAATAAAAAACCTCAAGAAATTTTCAAAATTCCCACTTCGATTCATGAATTAAGTGTAATATATTGATTCAATCCCATAAAACCTACTTCATAAAACGCAACAAAAGATAAAAACATTGATAAAGAAACACATGTGACTGAAATAAAACTAGATCCTTTATGACCCAAAAAACGGCCAAAGAATCCTGCAAAAATGGATCCTAATAGAGGTAACCATAAAATAAGTAAATACATGATAATTTTTTAGCTAATCTTTAAATTTTAATGATTTAGGATAAACAAGTATTGAATTTAATAATTTTAAATCACAAAATTTCACTGTATTTAAAATTACAAAACTAATCTTCTGATCAATCATTAAGGTATCAACTCTTTTTTTATTTTTAACTAATTGACTAAAATATTGAACTAATAAATTTGAAGTTACTTCAAGATGTTTAACTAATATTTTTTTTAATAGATTTTGTTTGTTTAAAGTTCTTTCAGTTTTTTCTAACACTTCTTTTGTGTTTAAATCAATAATTTGCTTACGTATCTTCAATGAGGTAAGAAATTTTGGTAAAAAATAATGAATTAAAGTAATATAAAATACTGAAAAAATTAAAACTAATCAAAAAATTTGTGATAAAATAATAATACGATCTAATTGAGGCATTCTTAATTTGTTGTTAATGAAATTCTAAAACATCATTTAAATAAATACATGTTAATAATGTAAAAACATAAGCTTGTAAACCTGCTATTGCTAATTCAAGTCCTATAAGTGCTAATAAAAGTCCCAAAGGTATTAAATGAAAAATAGCCAACAAACCTCCTGCTGATAACATTGTTCACGCAAAACCTGCAATAATCTTTAACAATGTATGACCAGAGGTCATATTTGCAAATAGTCGTATAGATAAAGTAAAAACTTTAACTATATACGAAAGGAACTCAATTGTAATTAACAAGGGTACTATTGGCAAAGGTACACCTCGAGGTAAAAAAAGTGCAAAAAATTTAAATCCATGGACTTGAATACCAATAATATTTATACCTATAAAAATAGACAAAGCTAAACCAAAAGTAAACGTAATATGACTCGTAACTGTAAAGCTATAAGGAACCATCCCTATTAAATTACAAAAAAGAAGAAATAAATGCAATGTAAAAATAAATGGAAAATATAGCTCACCTTTATAGCCTAAATTATCTTGCACCATATTGGAAGTTACACTGTAAACCATCTCATTTAATAATTGTCAGTTATTTGGTATTAAAGTATTCTCGTAAAAACTCAAACTAATCCAACATATTGCTATGAAAAAAGAAAACAGCATAAATAATACTGAATTTGTTATTGAAATATTTAAACCGAAAAATGTTAAAGGTATTAACGTAACAATTTCAAATTGTTCTAAGGGACTTGCAATTAAAGTAGATATTAACATAATTTTAAGTATATAATTAACATAAATCATAAACCAGGAGAAGAAGGACTTGAACCTACAACCATTGGTTTTGAAAACCAAAGCTCTACCTAATTAAGCTATTCTCCTTAAAATTTTACTCTGTATAAATCATAAAATTATTTTGTATTAAAGCATTCATTAATAATTTATTCAAAATTACGTTTGATAAAAAAAAATTAAAATGCTCAATTTTTAGTTTGTATCAATTTATGATAGGTTTACTTATTAGAAACATACTATGTAACAAAATTTCTAAAAATAAAAAAATTTGATTACCTCGAATTGTTGCTTTTAAAAATAAAAACTTTTGTTTTTTCAAGTTTTGCTCATAAGGTAATCAAATTTTTCGGCTTGTTAAACACTCTAAAAGTAAGTAATTCATAAAAATCACCCTTGATAATCTTTCAAACTTATAAAAAACTTGAAAACAATCTAAATTCTTAAAAATTAAGAAACCCGTATTTTTCAAAAAATTATTATCTAAAGAATCAAATATTTCTACAAAATTAAACTGATTATTTAATCTAAACTGATTCATCTATATTATATTTCAAACTAACTTTCTTTTTTATACCCTGGAAATAATCGGACTTGAACCCATAATCTTATGTATGCAAAACATACGTTTTACCTAAATTAAACTATATTCCCAAAAAGATTTCTTTTCCTCTTATAGAGGTGTCTTTTTTGCGTCGGTCCCCTAAAGTTGGCACTGAACTGCAGTTCAGTGCCAACTTTAGGGGACCGACGCAAAAAAGACACCTCTATAAGAGGAAAAGAAATCTCCCTAAA